AATGATGAGCCTGATTAAAGGACTATCGTGATAGGATAAAACATGTAGATAAAACTACCTTCATTACATCTAACAGAATTAAACTATTACCAGCGAGCATCAAAAACTACCGTGCACCATACACCAAGATGTACTAATAAAATTTTAAAATAGAAAAGTAAGCTAATTTAAGCTAATGGGTTCATACCCCATAAATAGAGTATAACACTCTCTTCTCTAATGCCCAACAACTCAACCAAAGTCCTTCTACTAGCCACTTTAGTAGGAGGTATATTAGTATCAGTTTCCTCTAATTCATGACTTGGAGCATGAATAGGATTGGAAATCAACCTAATATCGTTTATCCCCTTAATGTCCAATGTCAAAAACATATATAATACAGAAGCGTCATTAAAGTACTTTATTGTACAAGTCCTAGCATCAGCTACATTACTATTTATAGTAGTAATAAAAACCTTAACAGAGGATCTATTCAGATTCGAGACAAATCCTTATACGTCTATAATCATTTGTACCCCCCTCCTGCTAAAAAGTGGAGCTGCCCCGCTCCACTGATGATTCCCAGGAGTAATAGAGGGATTAAGATGAGAAAACTGTGCACTATTAATAACAGTGCAAAAGGCCGCACCACTAATATTAATATCATACCTGATTGAAATTAATATATTCACATTAAGAATCATTTTAATATCAACAATTGTCGGTGCAATTGGAGGTTTAAACCAAACATCAATACGAAAAATCCTAACATATTCATCTATCAACCATACAGGTTGAATATTAATTGCATTAACTACTAGCGAAAATTTATGAATAGTATACTTCGCAATCTACTCAACACTAGCATTAACTGTGGTATCAGCCATTAAATTATCCGGAGTATCATTTATTAATCAAACAATAATAACAAACAAGGAAACCACATTAACAAAATTCATAATATTCACGTCACTTTTATCATTAGGAGGTCTTCCACCATTCCTAGGATTCCTACCAAAATGAATTATTATCCAGACCATAATTACAAACAATATGGCTCCACTAGCAACAATTGTAGTAGTAACATCACTAATTACATTATATTACTATTTAAAAATTTCATACTCAAGATTTATAATCTTAAATGCAGAACCAAAGTGAAATTTAAAAACCTACAAAAACAAAACAACTAACAATATTAGAGCTCTAATATTGTCATCAGTATCTTTAATAGGAATAACCGCTTGCACAATTATTACCAACATTAACTAGATGAAGGCCTTAAGTTAAAAGTAAACTAATAACCTTCAAAGCTATAAATAAAGGGCTTCCTTTAGGCCTTGGTAAGTCTTTTCAACTAACCCCTACAGAATTGCATTCTATAATCACATAAATGAATACAAGGCTTATTAAATAGTGAGAGAGCAACGTAATATGCCCCTAAATAGATTTACAGCCTATCGCCTACTTATTTTTCTCAGCCATCCCACTAATTTTCACCCGATGATTCTTCTCAACTAATCACAAAGACATTGGAACATTATATTTCTTATTTGGAGCATGATCAGGAATGGTCGGAACCTCCTTAAGAATACTTATCCGAACAGAATTAGGACAACCAGGGTCTTTAATTGGAGATGATCAAATCTACAACGTCATCGTAACGGCCCATGCCTTCGTAATAATTTTCTTCATAGTAATACCAATCATAATTGGTGGATTCGGAAATTGATTAGTACCTTTAATACTAGGAGCACCAGATATAGCCTTCCCACGAATAAATAACATAAGATTTTGATTACTACCCCCTTCATTAACTCTTCTTCTCACTAGTAGAACAGTAGAAAGTGGAGTAGGAACAGGATGAACTGTTTATCCCCCTCTTGCAAGAGGTATTGCTCATGCTGGTGCCTCTGTAGATCTAGCAATCTTCTCCTTACACCTAGCAGGGGTATCCTCTATCCTAGGGGCAGTAAACTTTATTACAACAACAATTAACATAAAACCTAAAAGCATGAAACCTGAACGAATTCCACTATTTGTATGATCAATTGCCCTTACTGCCCTACTACTATTATTATCTTTACCAGTTCTAGCAGGGGCAATTACTATATTATTAACCGATCGTAATTTAAATACATCATTTTTCGATCCTGCAGGAGGAGGAGACCCAATCCTATACCAACATTTATTTTGATTTTTTGGACATCCAGAAGTTTATATTTTAATCCTACCAGGATTTGGTATAATTTCTCATATTATTTGTCACGAAAGAGGGAAGAAGGAAGCATTCGGAAACCTAGGAATAATTTTTGCTATAATAGCAATTGGATTATTAGGATTCGTAGTCTGAGCACATCATATATTTACAGTAGGAATAGATGTTGATACACGAGCATACTTCACATCAGCAACAATAATTATTGCTGTACCAACAGGGATTAAAATCTTCAGATGGCTTGCAACAATATACGGTACCCGAATAACATATAGAGCAGCTTGTTTATGAGCACTAGGATTTGTATTCCTATTCACTATGGGAGGATTAACTGGTGTAGTATTAGCAAATTCATCAATCGATATTGTATTACATGACACTTACTATGTGGTAGCTCATTTCCACTATGTATTATCAATAGGAGCAGTATTTGCAATTATAGGAGGGTTTGTTCAATGATTCCCACTATTCACTGGACTTACTATAAATCCTAAATGACTAAAGGCCCAATTCGCTGTTATATTCGTAGGTGTAAACTTAACATTCTTTCCTCAACACTTCCTAGGATTAGCAGGAATACCACGACGATATTCAGATTATCCAGATGCCTACACTACATGAAATATCATCTCATCAATAGGATCAACAATTTCATTTGTTAGTGTAATGATATTCTTATTTATTATATGAGAAAGAATTACCTCTAATCGACTTATTCTATTCCCTACACACACAAGAAATTCGGTAGAATGATTACAAAACTTTCCACCAGCAGAACACAGTTACTCAGAATTGCCTACTGTAACAATAACTAATTAATATAATCTAACGTGGCAGATAAGTGCGTTGGATTTAAGCTCCACAAATAAAGTTTTTGAAACTTTCATTAGAAATCAATGACAACATGATTAAACATAACAATTCAAGACAGAGCATCACCAGTCATAGAACAATTAATCTACTTTCATGATCACGCTCTAATAATTATATTAATAATCATCACAACAGTATTTTATATACTTATTAGAATTATCCAAAACAAGCAAACAAGACGATTCATTCTAGAAGGACAAATAATTGAAACTGTTTGAACAATTGCTCCTGCAATCATCCTAGTATTTATTGCTATTCCATCTTTACGACTGTTATACTTAATAGATGAAATTCACAATCCAGTAATAACATTAAAAGCAGTAGGACACCAATGATATTGAAGTTATGAATATTCAGACTTCACAAAACTAGAATTCGATTCGTATATAATTCAACAAGAAGATCAAATAATAGATACATTCCGATTATTAGACACAGATAATCGAATTGTATTACCAATTAATTCACCTATTCGGTTAATTGTAACAGCAGCAGACGTATTACATTCATGAACAGTACCAAGACTTGGTGTGAAAACAGACGCCACACCAGGTCGACTAAACCAAATTAGATTTTCAATCAACCGACCGGGTCTTCTATTTGGGCAATGCTCAGAAATTTGCGGAGCAAACCATAGATTTATGCCAATTGTAATTGAAAGAGTATCAACCAATCAATTCATTAACTGAGTGTCAAAAACAAGAGAATCATCAGATGACTGAAAGCAAGTAATGGTCTCTTAAACCAGTTTATGATATCATAGCAAATATCTCTGATGAAAAGGTTTAGTTAATATATAACATCAGAATGTCAAACTGAAATAATCAAAAAGATATCCTTTTATACCTCAAATAATACCTATAGAATGAACAATATTATATATTACATTTCTAGCAACATTCCTAATATTTAACATCATAAACTATTTTATCCAATCACCAAACAGCCAAGAAAAAACAAAGAAAATCATCAATATTAATAAAACCAATTGAAAGTGATAAGAAACCTGTTCTCAATCTTTGACCCAACAACAGAAATTAATAATATTCCACTAAATTGAACAAGAACAACAATTGGACTCCTATTAATCCCAACTAGAATTTGATTAATTCCATCACGTAATAACATAATAGTAAGACTATTAATAAATAAACTACATCAAGAAATAAAAACAATTTTGAGAAAAGGAAATGAAAATAAAGGAAATTCATTCATCCTAACATCATTATTCCTTATAATCTTAATAAACAATTTCCTAGGACTATTCCCTTATATCTTCACAAGAACAAGACATCTAACATTAACACTAACCTTAGCCCTACCTTTATGAATAAGATTTATATTGTTCGGATGAATCAAAAATACAAATCATATATTTGAACATCTCGTTCCTCAGGGAACCCCAACTATATTAATACCATTTATAGTTATTATTGAAACAATCAGTAACTTAATTCGACCAGGAACTTTAGCAGTACGCCTAACAGCAAATATAATTGCAGGACATTTACTATTAACCCTACTAGGAAATAATGGACCATCAATAAGACATACAATATTAACAGTATTAATTACAGCACAAATTCTACTACTAATTTTGGAAGGAGCCGTAGCAATTATTCAATCTTATGTATTTGCAATCCTAAGAACATTATACTCTAGAGAAGTCAACTAATGTCAATACACGAAAATCACCCATTTCACATAGTAAACAAAAGACCTTGACCACTTACAGGAGCAATTGGAGCAATGGTTACTTTAATAGGTTTAATTAAATGATTCCACCAATATGACGATACCTTGTTGGGAATTGGGGCAATCATCACTGTACTAACTATAATTCAGTGATGACGAGACGTAACCCGAGAAGGAACATATCAAGGACTACACACAAAAACAGTAACTACAGGTCTACGATGAGGAATAATCCTATTTATTATTTCAGAAGTTTTATTCTTCGTATCATTCTTTTGAGCATTTTTCCATACAAGATTATCCCCAACTATTGAATTAGGATCAACATGACCACCTACAGGTATTCAACCATTTAATCCCCTCCAAGTCCCATTGCTAAATACAGCAATTCTCCTCGCCTCAGGAGTAACTGTAACTTGAGCCCACCACGGTCTATTAGAAAATAATACAACACAAGCAACACAAGGATTATTCTTTACTGTACTGCTAGGTTTATATTTCACAGCACTACAAGCTTATGAATATCTTGAAGCACCATTCACAATTGCAGACTCAGCATATGGATCTACATTCTTTGTAGCAACAGGATTCCACGGCCTACACGTAATTATTGGAACAACATTTTTAACTACATGTTTACTACGACATACAACCCTACATTTTTCATCAAATCACCACTTTGGATTTGAAGCAGCTGCTTGATATTGACATTTTGTAGATGTAGTATGACTATTCCTATATATCTCAATCTACTGATGAGGAAGATAAAATAATATTTATCTAATACAAGAAAGTATACTTGACTTCCAATCAAGAAATTTGTGAAAGCAAGATAAATAATAACAATAATTATCACTTCAGCAATAATAACAATTCTATTATCATCAGCCATTATAGTAATAACAACACTACTATCAAAAAAAATAAATGAAGACCGAGAAAAAAGTTCCCCATTTGAATGTGGATTTGACCCTAAAAATTCAGCTCGACTCCCTTTCTCATCACGATTCTTCTTAATTGCAGTAATCTTCATAATTTTTGATGTAGAAATTGCACTGTTATTACCAATACCAATTACTATATATACATCAAATATCAAATCGTGACTAATGATTAGATCAATCTTCCTATTAATTCTAATCGTCGGATTATATCATGAATGAAACCAAGGTTCTCTTGAATGAAGAAATTAAAGGGACTATAGTTAATAATAACATTTGATTTGCATTCAAAAAGTACTACTTAAAGTAGTTAGCCTCAATAACATAAGTAAGAAGCAAAACTTGCAATCAGTTTCGACCTGATCTTTGATATTTTAAACTATCCTTACTTTAATTAACTGAAACCAAAAAGAGGTATATTATTGTTAATAATAAAACTGAATTAAAAAATTCCAGTTAAGGAAGTGTTAGAAAAGTGAAAGCTGCTAACTTATCACTATAGCGGTTAAAATCCGTTTACACTTCTATTTATATAGTTTAGAAAAAACATTACATTTTCACTGTAAAAACAAAGAAAACTTTTATAAATAAATCAATACTCAAAGGTATAAATACCTCGCCGACATCTTCAGTGTCGTGCTCTAAATATAAGCTATTCAAGTAATAAATAAGAACAAATAATAAAATAACCACCCACATAACAAAAAACATTAAAAACAACTTCAAATTATTGTACTGGAACCACTGATTAATCCTACCTAAATTAAATAAAATCCAATATATACCTTGACCACCAAAATATTCTATCCAACCAGAATCAAATACCTTAGTCACCTTATATCCAACATCCAAAGGAGAGAAAGAAACCCCATAAGTAGAAAAAAAAGGTATAAACCACATAGAACCAGCAAATGAAGAAAGACCATATAAACGTGTAGAAAATAAATTATCACCAAAAGCAAATCCTGCCATCTCATAACCTAATCATGCTCCTAAAAATACAACAAACAAAGTAAGAAACCTCAAATAATAAGGTAAACAAATTACCGAAGGTGTAGGACAAATTAATCATATAAGAGAACTACCACCAAAAATAGATATAACAAGTAACCCAATTATACCAAAGACTATATTATACCCAGTCTCATTTATAGAAGAAGAAGGAACAAAATTAAAATCACCACACAAAACAAAATAAAATAAACGGAAAGAATAACAAACCGTTAAACCAGTAGAAACAAATAATAAAAAGAAACCAAATATATTAATATATCTCATAGAAAACATTTCCAAAATAAAATCCTTAGAGTAGAATCCTGCCAAAAACGGCATACCACAAAGAGCAAAATTAGAAACCATTAAACTAGAAGAAGTAAAAGGTATATAAATAGATAAACCTCCCATAAAACGGATATCCTGAGAATCCCCCATAGAATGAATAACACCACCAGCACATATAAACAATAAAGCCTTAAATAATGCATGAGTTAATAAATGAAAAAAAGCTAACCCAGAAAGACCAATTGAAATAGTTATAATTATAAGACCTAATTGTCTCAAAGTAGATAAAGCAATAATCCTCTTCAAATCAAACTCAAAATTCGCTCCAAGACCTGCCATAAATATAGTCAAACCAGAAATCAATAATAACACAACATTTAAAAAATAACCAAATGTAGGACTAAAGCGAATTAATAAATAAACCCCAGCAGTAACCAAAGTAGAAGAATGTACTAAAGCAGAAACAGGGGTAGGAGCAGCTATAGCCGCAGGTAACCAAGAAGAAAAAGGAATTTGAGCACTCCTAGTCATCGCCGCTAAAACAACAAGAAAAGAAATCAACCCCATTTCAACAGAACCAGATAAAAATTCCAAATAATAAATAAATCTCCATCTACCAAAATTAATTATTCAAGCAATAGCCATCAACAAAGCAACATCACCAATTCGGTTAGATAGTACAGTCAACATACCAGCACCATAAGACTTTACATTCTGATAATAAATTACTAATAAATAAGAAACCAACCCCAAACCATCCCATCCTAATAAAATTCTAATAATATTAGGACTAATAATCAAAAACATTATAGAAATTACAAATATTAAAACTAACAGAATAAAACGAACAATATTCAAATCACCAAATATATAATCATCACTATAAAGAATAACCAACGAAGAAATAATAAAAACAAACCCCATAAATAATAAAGACATTCAATCAAATAAAAAGGTTATAATAACAGAACTACCATTTAAAGTAATAATATCCCAATCAATAAAATAAATTAAATCATTTATAATAAAATATACACCACAAAAACAACAAAATCAACCTAAAATAAATAAAAAAATAAATCTAATAAAACAAATAGACATAAACATAAATCCAAAATAAAAACTATATCATTGGCACCACAAACCAACATTTTCAATTAAACTATTTAGATTACAAATTAAACTCAGAAAACAGTAACATCTACCTTCAAAATAATTAAATTTAAAGGGAATCAATGTAAAAATAACAACAAAAATTCACGAACATAACCTAAAGAACATGAATAAAAACCAGAATAAATAGAGCCATGCTGACTGTAAGAATATAAATAAAGTGTATAAGCAGCACTAAAAAAAGATAAAAAAACCAAAACAAATATAAGACATCAAGATCAAGAAACTAATCTACTCAACAAACCAATTTCACCAAGAAGATTCAAAGAAGGAGGAGCGGCCATATTGCAAGCTCTTAATAAAAACCATCACATAGTCATACTAGGCATTAAATTAATTAAGCCCTTATTAACCAGAAGACTCCGTCTACCGAAACGCTCATAAGAAATATTCGAAAGACAAAAAAGACCAGAAGAACATAAACCATGAGCTACTATTAAGGCAAACGATCTACAAACCCCCCAATAATTTAAAGTTATAATACCACCAATAACCATTCTCATATGAGCTACAGAAGAATATGCAATTAAAGACTTCAAATCAGTCTGTCGTATACAAATTAAACTAACCAAAAGACCACCAACCAAACTTAAAGAAACCCAAATAATACCAAACTTAAATCCAAACTTAAACAAAACAGGAAAAACACGAAGAAGACCATAACCACCTAGCTTCAATAAAACACCAGCTAAAATTATAGAGCCAGAAACTGGTGCCTCAACATGTGCCCTAGGAAGTCATAAATGAACCATAAATATAGGCATCTTAACTAAAAATGCAAAAATTATACAAACATAAAATAAACCACCAAATAATATATCTCTACTACATAACAAAAATAAACATAAAGATCCTATTGAATTATAAATAAAGAGAATACCTACCAATAAAGGAAGAGATGCTAATAAAGTATAAAATAATAAATAAATACCAGCTTGAACTCGTTCAGGCTGGTATCCCCATCCTAAAATTAAAAACAAAGTAGGAATTAAACTACTCTCAAAAAAAATATAAAAAGAAAGTAAACTAATGCTTCTAAAAGTACAATAAAGTATAATAGTAAGAAAAATAACAACAAATAAAAAAAATCCAGAAAAATAACCCAAACGGAAAATTGATTCTCTGGCTAAAACCATAAGAACACAAATCCACAAACTAAGAAAAATTAAACCATAAGAAATCAAATCACAACCAAAAATGTAACCCAGGCCAGATCAACAAAAAAAATAAGGAAAGAAAAACATATAAATAAAAGAAATAAAAAACAACAAAGAACAAATTAATCACCAAAAGCCAGAATAAATACACAAAGGGGTTAAAAAAATCAAAAAACAAAGAAACCTTAACATTGAAGAACATTATAAGATTGAAAATAATCATTACCATGGCTACGAATTATAGAAACCAAAATAGATAAACCTAAAGAACCTTCACATACAGAAAAAACCAAAAAATAAACAACAAAAAATAAACTATAATTAAAATTACACAAATAATAATAAATAGAAAAATAAATAATCAACACAACAAACTCCAATCTTAATAAAGTAACTAGCAAATGCTTCCGACTGGAAGAAAAAGCTCAAATACCACAAAAATAAATAATAAAAAAATATAATCACATTGGCATTAAGTTTTAATAATTTAACAAAAATATTGGTCTTGTAAATCAAAAATAAGGAATAACCTTTTAAAACTTCAGAGGAAAGGTATAAACCATTTCATTAATCCCCAAAACTAATATTTTAAAATAAAATATCCTCTGATATAACAAAATTACTTATATCAATAAGAACAATAACAAGTTTAATATTTACACAAATAAAACACCCTCTTGCTATAGGATTAATATTACTATTACAAACCACAATAGTATGTATTATTAGAGGAACAATATACAGAACCTTTTGATTTTCCTATATCTTATTCATAATCATAATTGGTGGTATGTTAGTACTATTTATATATATAACAAGACTAGCATCAAACGAAATATTCTCCCCATCTAATAAAATATTAATAACAACACTAATAATATTACCAATATTATCATATATAATACCAACAGTAATCAACAATAAGGAAATAAATATACACGAAACAATCATAGAAAATGAAATCACGACCACAACAACAGTTATATATAATCAAACAATAGGAACTATAACAATTATACTAGTCCTATATATATTATTAACCTTAATTGTAATTGTGAACATCATTAACGTATCCCAAGGACCACTACGACAAACAAGATAAATGAATAAACCCACACGAAATAGACACCCACTATTCAAAATCGCAAATAATGCCCTAGTAGATTTACCAACGCCATCAACAATCAGAGGGTGATGAAACTTTGGATCACTATTAGGACTCTGCTTAGTAGCACAAATCATCACAGGATTATTTCTAGCAATACATTACTGTCCCAACATCGAAATAGCATTTAGAAGAGTAAGCCATATTTGCCGAGATGTAAACTACGGATGACTCCTACGAACCCTACACGCCAATGGTGCTTCATTATTCTTTGTATGCATTTACTTACATACAGGACGAAATATATATTATGGGTCATTTAACTTCATACATACATGATCAGTAGGAGTAGCAATCTTATTTTTAACTATAGCGACAGCATTTATAGGATATGTCCTACCTTGAGGACAAATATCATTTTGAGGAGCAACAGTAATCACAAATTTATTATCAGCAATCCCCTATGTAGGCAAAGAAGTAGTCCAATGAGTATGAGGAGGATTCGCAGTAGATAATGCTACACTTACACGATTCTTTGCATTACACTTCCTAATACCTTTTGTAATTGCAGCTATAGTAATAATCCACTTATTATTCCTTCACCAAACAGGATCAAACAACCCACTAGGACTAAATAAAAATACAGACAAAATCCCATTTCATCCCTACTTCACAGTAAAAGATGTAGTAGGATTTACAATCACCATCATATTATTAACTGTATTAACTCTAAAAGAACCTTATATTTTAAGAGACCCAGACAATTTCACCCCAGCAAATCCACTAGTAACACCAGTACATATTCAACCAGAATGATACTTCTTATTCGCATACGCAATCTTACGATCTATCCCAAATAAACTAGGAGGAGTAATTGCACTAGCTATATCAATCGCAATTTTATTCATCATACCAATCAACAAATCAAAATTTCGAGGAATACAATTCTATCCAATTAATCAAGTAATATTCTGAACAATAACAAATACAGTGATTCTTCTAACATGAATTGGTACTCGACCAGTAGAAGATCCTTATATCTTAACCGGACAAATCTTAACAACTGCATACTTCTTATATTACGTAATAAATCCAACAATAACAAAGGTATGAGACAAAATAACAGAATAAAGTTAAAAAGCTACAGAACAAGCCTAATGTCTTGAAAACATTAAGAAAGAAGTTTAAATCTTCTATTAACTTATATACTCAAATTAATACACTACAACAAAGAAAAAACAAAACATTTAATACCAATAAAAAATAAAAGATAATTTAAAGAAAGAGGCAAAAATCTCTTTCAAGCCAAATATATTAACTTATCATAACGAAATCGAGGTAAAGTGCCTCGAACCCAAACAAATAAAAAAGAAACAAAAGTAAGCCTAAAATAAAAAAAGAATGAATATAAATCTCTACCTAAAAAAATAATACAAAATAATAATCTCATAAAAAGAATACTTGCATACTCCGCCAAAAAAATAAGAGCAAATCCACCACCACCATACTCGACATTAAACCCAGAAACAAGTTCAGACTCACCTTCAGCAAAATCAAATGGAGTACGATTAGTCTCAGCTAAACAAGAAATAAATCAAACAAAAGATAAAGGAAAAGAAAAAAAAATAAGCCATAAATATACCTGAAAGAAATAAAAATAAGAAAGATTATATCTACTAACCAAAACAACAAAAGAAAGTAGAATAAAAGCTAATCTAACTTCATAAGAAATAGTTTGAGCCAAAGCACGAAGACCCCCCAATAAAGAATAACTAGAATTAGAGGATCATCCAGCAATCATTACAGTATAAACTCCAAGTCTAGTACAAGCTAAAAAAAATAATAAACCAAGTTCAAAAGAAACAAAACCACTCAAATAAGGAATTAATAACCAAACCAACAAAGAAAGAAAAAAACCAAAAATAGGAGAAAAATAATAAATTAAATAATTAGAAACCAAAGGAAAGTATTGCTCCCTAGTAAATAATTTAATAGCATCTCTAAAAGGCTGAAAAAGACCAACATAACCAACCTTATTAGGACCCTTACGAATATGAATATAGCCTAAAACTTTACGTTCTAACAAAGTAAGAAAAGCTACACCAACCATAACAAAAATCATTAGCAACAAAAAAACAACAATAAGGAAAAAAAAATCAAACATATACTATTTGTAAGGTAAACCTTTACATTAATAGATTCTAAATCCAATGCACTTATCTGCCAAAATAGTAACCAAATTAATATAAATCATATAAATAAAATTATTTCAAATACCCGGTCCTCTCGTACTAAGGTATAATAAAAAATTATAGATAGAAACCGACCTGGCTCACGCCGGTCTGAACTCAGATCATGTAAGATTTTAAAGGTCGAACAGACCTAATCACTTTTCAGCTCCTGCACCGAAAATTCACCTTAATCCAACATCGAGGTCGCAAACCTCCCTGCCAATAAGAACTCTCAAGGAAGATAACGCTGTTATCCCTAAGGTAATTTAATCTTATAATCAAAATAAATGGATCAAAAAAATATAAATCAATATAAAAAAATAAAGAGGAGTTAAAAATATTCCTCCCATCACCCCAACAAAACACTTAATAAAATTAATAAAAACAAAACAAACTAAACCTAATACAATCAAATGTAAAACTCTATAGGGTCTTCTCGTCCCATAAAAACATCTAAGAATTTTAACTCAAAAACTAAATTCAATAAACAATAATACCAAGACAGTTAATGTCTCGTCAAGCCATTCATACCAGATCACAATTAAAGAACTAATGATTATGCTACCTTTGCACGGTCAAAATACCGCGGCCCTTCAACAAATAAGTCAGTGGGCAGGCCTTACTTCAAAAACTAACAAGAAAAGATGTTTTTGTTAAACAGGCGGACATGAAATTTTGCCGAATTCCTAAATAGAAATTAACATAAATATCAAAATAATATAAAAAATAAATTTACTAATTACACAATAATTATTATACAAATAAAAATAAAATAAACATTCCAATAAATAAATTAAATTAAAAACAAAATAAATAAAAAAATAAATAAAATTTTAACATAATCAAATTGAAAATCAATATAAAATCCACAAAACTAAATTGAATAAATTAATTATAATAATAAAATAAGAAGCTAATCCCCCATAATTTTTACATAAAATAAAAAATAATAAAACAAAAACAGAAATTAAATAAAATGTATGAATTCAATTCATTTCTCGAAAAACCAGAAACCATTAAAGGCGAATAACATTTCACTACCAACAACATATTATTAATACTAATGAAACAGTAAATAATATAAATCATTAACTCCTTTAAAATCGGGAAATAAAAATAAATAATAAAATTCAATGAACCCTGATACACAAGGTACAAAAAATAAATTTTACTTTAAAAAAAATAATTACATAACCCCTCACGGTACAAATAATCTATTGTTAAAAAAATTAAATCAGAAAAATACAATAACAAAATGATTCTTCAATAAAATATAAACCATAAACAAAAATAAACAACAAAACAGTCAACAAATCAGATCATGTCGAATCGCACGACACAATAATTCAGCGTAAATGAAAACTCAACTAACAGAAATGATCTGATAAATTATCAATCCAGCTGCACCTTCCGGTACAACCACTTTGTTACGACTTATCTCATTAATAATATTAAACGAGAGCGACGGGCGATGTGTGCATATCTCAGAACCATTTATCATAATAACAATCTACAAATAATTACAACCAAATCCAATTTCATATTAATATTAAAATTAATAATCCATAAAACAAATAATAATGTAATCCATCATTCCACTTAGAAACAAGCTGCACCTTGACCTGAAATAAATCAAAATAAAGAAACTAGAAAATTAAATAAAACTCTAAAAAGATAATCAATAAACGGCGGTATACAAACCCTATTAAACTAAGTAAGGTCCAACGCGGACTATCGATAACGAGACAGATTCCTCTGGACGGAATGAGATACCGCCAAATTCTTTAAGTTTCAAGAACATAACTAATACTACTCAAGCACAAAAAAAATTAACATTCAAAAATAATAGGGTATCTAATCCTAGTTTATAAAAAGAATTTCATAGCCTCCAAATAGAAAAACAAAATAAAAAATAAAAAAAATTTCACCTAACAACTATTATAAAAAAATTAAACAAACTAAATAATATAACTACATATGCCAAACACATTCAAATGCTTCCAAGGTATAACCGCGGCTGCTGGCACAAAATTTAACCGAAACTAAAAATATTGCTGAATACAAAAATACTTGACCAACCAATAATAACTAATGAGAATAAAAAAATATATTAACCCATCTAGAATCAATATAATTAAATTCACACAAAAATTTACATATAGAACAAATAAAAACTGAATGAAAAAGCAAGAATAAAACTTAACTTAAAATAAAATATAAAGCAATATGGGACAAATAACCCAATAATTAATAAATTGCCATATAAATAATAATATTGAGCAACAAAAATGAGAAGT